ACAGTCAGCCAAAATGATTAATTTGAATGAAACTTGAATTATTCATTTTTATCAATGATTGAAGAAATGAAAAGGTTTAAAACTCTATTTAAGTCTTAAAGAATCAGAAGTATCTGAGATAGTATGGTAGAAAGAGCTATATATAGCTCTTTCTACCACACTATACAATTGAGTATTGTAGAATATTTCATATTCATTCATATTCTTAGTACATAAAACATAAAGTTGTATTGTATACAGAAAGAAGCTTTCTCTTATATAGATAAATTGACAATAGATATCTATTCTATATCTAAATATATATTAGACGTACATCAAAACGAAATAGCACTCGAATTTTCGATTTTTTCTCTACACCCATTTGTATGCATTTCGATCAACCCAAAAGAATTGCAAGCCCAACTGCTTGAATTCCTGATTTTTTCTATCTCTTCTTATGCTTATGGATATGGATCCGGGGGCCCTTCGAAAGAATTAATGTAGGAAGAATCGTACGGGTATAATATACCATAATATACCATATAAATACCATATCATATATTCTATAAATATAATAAAATAGAATAATAAAAGAAAAATATTTAATAGAGGATTAAATAGAAGAATCTAATACTACTACTACTAATAAAGAATATATAAAGAATATATAGATATAGATAAACTAGATATAGATAAACTAAAGCAAGTCAAGTTTTTTTTTTTAAGCTTTCGCAAAACGATCACAATTGATACAAGTAGATTTTTCAGTAAAGTACTAAATTAGTAATATTCCTAGCTCTAAAGCCCACTCCTTCCCCATACTACAAGTGAAAGAGAAAATGTAAACACTACCATTAAAGCAGCCCAAGCGAGACTTACTATATCCATGTGAATGATGTCCCCTATTGAAGGAATTATTCCATTATTGATTCATAATCATAGTGGAATGAATGGTGCAGAGTCAAAATAGGATTCTTACTTACGGCTCTTTATGAAACAATTTCATAAATCCACTCATAAAAATTTCCTAGATTTCTTATTCAATAGAATTCTATTGAAATAGAAAGAATTGAAAAAAAAAATAGAAAATATAAGATATAAGAAAAAAAAAAAGAAGAGCCGTTCAACCATTCTGATTCAATTTATGAGCAGCACTCAGAGCCTCTAGTGAGTCTGGATACAAATAAGTTCTTTCCACAATTATTAAATGAATTTACCATCAGCCTATCCAATCTAATCTCATCGCAGACAGAGTTAGTAGACACTACCTCAATATTTCAATATTAAGTGAAGTTATAGTGTAAAATAATTAGGGAGTCTTTATAGTATTTTTTAGAATCCTTTCTTACCAAAATGGAGTGTCTCTTAGGAACCTTTGTATACCAAGATTTCCGACTTCTGACTTTATTCTTACTTTCATAGTTCTGATGCCCAGAATGATTCTCACTATTTCTTTTATTTGATTCAATTCAGAATAGCCCAAACCAATCATTAAGAAGATTGGGTTGCTTCAGATTTATTGGTACCTGTTTGAGCCACACTCAGAACCCATATTTTGAGAAAAAAGATGACAGTCTTTTTTTTTTTTTATAGGCCCTACGGGTTCTCAAAATAAAGTATCGACAGACCTAGCCCTTGCCTATGCTTTTGCGGGACAAGGATTCGTCAAGTTCGATCAACAGGATTAAGAAATTCCAAGTCTTTTTTTGTTGATCAGGCGACACCCAGATTCGAACTGGGGATAAAGGATTTGCAGTCCCCCGCCTTACCACTTGGCCATGCCGCCAAATTCCATCCAAAATGGATAAAGAAATAAAGAAATTCTATATTCTTATCTTTCTAGAATTTCTAGAATCCTATTTATTATTTCTTTATTATTATTCTCTTTCTATTCCTCTCCTCATTTTGTTTTGATTTGAATTTTTTACTTTCTGAATTCCTTTTCTTTTTGGATCTTGAATCCCGTTGTACTTATCTTTTCTTTTTCCAAAAAAGAATTCCTCCTTTTTATTGGATCCTGTTTCTATTCTTTTCTTCGATTGATTTTATCTCAAAACACGCGTCGCTTAAAAACTTACCTTCTCTTTTCACTTTTCTCTAGATTTGATAGAAAAGTGAAAAGATTCCCGGCCCCGGTCACAGCACAGACTGTAAAATGCAGGGCAATTTAGAATAATTCACTCTTTATTTCATTAACTATTTACTTATTACTCTTTTACTCTTACTTACTTTTCTTACTTTGAATTAGCGAACAGCTCTTAATTTTGTATCTCCATTTGTATTATCTTAATGGATGCAAAATCCAATTGATTTACGACTAATCATTATCAATTCTAATTATAAGAAAATATATGTGTATATGTAAACCCCAGAACAGTGTAAAGAACAGTGTAAACTCCAGAACAGATATTTTTATACGTGGATACCGAGCCCGGGTCTATTTCTTATGCACATATCCTATCCCTATATAGGATCATCGTGCTTGAATATTTCATTGATTTTTTATTTTTTTGTACCCTGATCATAATATCATAATAAAAGAATTAGGTCTAAATTGGATCAATTTAGATATCCGATAAAAGACTCCATCAGCCTAAGTGACAGAATTTTTCCCAGGAATGCTTTATCAATTTCCATTTCTTTCTATTTGTACCTGGCTCAAGCTCAAATTCGAATTTGCATCGAAAATGCCCTCCATTTCTCTGTCTTGCTTCCGTTCATATGTATGATATATATGGATGGAGTTGACTAAAATTTTATGTGATTCAGTAAACAGAATATCCATTCCATCATTGCTAGATCAATAGGTAGGGTTCGATGAATAGTGAGCCAAGCCAATAATGGGATTTTTTCAATAAAGAGGAAACTTCAGATTAAGATGCTCCAGAATGGAAATGAGGGAATGTCCACAATACCTGGATTTAGTCAGATACAATTTGAGGGATTTTGTAGGTTCATTAATCAGGGCTTGACGGAAGAATTTCATAAGTTTCAAAAAATTGAAGATAGAGATCAAGAAATTGAATTTCAATTATTTGTGGAAACATATCAATTGGTAGAGCCCTTGATAAAAGAAAGAGATGCTGTGTATGAATCACTCACATATTCTTCTGAATTATATGTACCCGCGGTCTTAATTTGGAAAACCGGTAGAAATATGCAAGAACAAACCGTTTTTATTGGAAACATCCCTATAATGAATTCTTTTGGAACCTCTATAGTAAATGGAATATACCGAATTGTGATCAACCAAATATTGCAAAGTCCCGGTATTTACTACCGTTCAGAATTGGAACATAACGGAATTTCTGTCTATACCAGTACTATAATATCGGATTGGGGGGGAAGGTCGGAATTAGAAATTGATAGAAAAGCAAGGATATGGGCCCGTGTAAGTAGAAAACAAAAAATATCTATTCTAGTTCTATCATCAGCTATGGGTTCGAATATAAGAGAAATTCTAGATAATGTTTGTTACCCTGAGATTTTCTTGTCTTTCCCGAATGATAAAGAGAAAAAAAATATTGGGTCAAAAGAAAGTGCTATTTTGGAGTTTTATCAACAATTTGCCTGTGTAGGGGGGGATCCGGTATTTTCTGAGTCCTTATGCAAGGAATTACAAAAGAAATTTTTTCAACAAAGATGTGAATTAGGAAAGATTGGTCGACGAAATATGAACCGGAGACTGAATCTTGATATACCCCAAAACAATACTTTTTTGTTACCACGAGATCTATTGGCTGCTGTGGATCATTTGATTGGAATGAAATTGGGAATGGGTACACTTGATGATATGAATCACTTGAAAAATAAACGTATTCGTTCTGTAGCAGATCTATTACAGGATCAATTCGGATTGGCTCTTGTTCGTTTAGAAAATACGGTTCGAGGAACTATATGTGGAGCAATCAGGCATAAATTGATACCTACTCCTCAAAATTTGGTAACTTCAACTTCATTAACAACTACTTATGAATCGTTTTTTGGCCTACACCCTTTATCTCAAGTTTTGGATCGAACTAATCCGTTGACACAAATTGTTCATGGGCGAAAATGGAGTTATTTGGGTCCTGGAGGATTGACGGGACGAACTGCTAGTTTTCGGATACGAGATATCCACCCGAGTCACTATGGACGTATTTGTCCTATTGACACGTCCGAAGGAATCAATGTTGGACTTATCGGATCATTAGCTATTCATGTGAAGGTTGGTTATTGGGGATCTATAGAGAGTCCGTTTTATAAATTATCTGAGAGATCAAAAGAGGCACAGATGGTTTATTTATCACCAAATAGAGATGAATATTATATGGTAGCAGCAGGAAATTCTTTGGCCTTGAATCGGGGTATTCAAGAACAACAGGTTGTTCCTGCTCGATATCGTCAAGAATTCCTGACTATTGCATGGGAAGAGATTCATCTTAGAAGCATTTTTCCCTTCCAATATTTTTCGATTGGAGCTTCCCTCATTCCTTTTATCGAGCATAATGATGCGAATCGAGCTTTAATGAGTTCTAATATGCAGCGTCAAGCAGTTCCCCTTTCTCGGTCCGAGAAGTGCATTGTTGGAACTGGGTTGGAAGGCCAAACGGCTCTAGATTCGGGGATTTCAGCTATAGCTGAACGCAAGGGAAAAATCATTTATACTGATACTCAAAAGATCATTTTCTCAAGTAATGGGGATACTCTAAGCATTCCATTAGTTATGTATCAACGTTCCAACAAAAATACTTGTATGCATCAAAAAACTCAGGTTAAGCGGGGTAAATACATTAAAAAGGGACAAATTCTAGCGGGTGGTGCGGCTACAGCTGGTGGGGAACTCGCTTTAGGAAAAAATGTATTAGTAGCTTATATGCCATGGGAAGGTTACAATTTTGAAGACGCAGTACTAATTAGCGAACGTCTGGTCTATGAAGATATTTATACTTCTTTTCACATCCGGAAATATGAAATTCAGACTCATTTAACAAGCCAAGGTCCTGAAAGAATCACTAAGGATATTCCGCATTTAGAGGCTCGTTTACTCCGAAATTTAGACAGAAATGGAATTGTGATGCTGGGATCTTGGATAGAAACAGGTGATATCTTAGTAGGTAAATTAACACCTCAGACAGCGAGCGAATCTTCATATGCCCCGGAGGATAGATTATTACGAGCTATACTTGGCATTCAGGTATCCACTTCAAAAGAAACTTCTCTAAGACTACCTATAGGGGGAAGGGGTCGAGTTATTGATGTGAGATGGATCCATAGAAAGGGGGTTTCCAATTATAATCCAGAAAGGATTCGTGTATATATTTCACAGAAACGTGAAATCAAAGTAGGTGATAAAGTAGCTGGAAGGCATGGGAATAAGGGTATAATTTCTAAGATTTTGTCTAGACAAGATATGCCCTATTTGCAAGATGGAACGCCCGTTGATATGGTATTCAATCCATTAGGAGTCCCCTCACGAATGAATGTGGGACAGATATTTGAATGTTCGCTCGGGTTAGCGGGGGATCTGCTAAAGAAACATTATAGAATAGGGCCCTTTGATGAGAGATATGAGCAAGAGGCCTCAAGAAAACTAGTGTTTTCTGAATTATATGAAGCCAGTAAGCAAACAAAAAATCCATGGGTATTTGAACCCGAATATCCGGGAAAAAGCAGAATCTTTGATGGAAGAACAGGAGATCTTTTTGAACAACCTGTTCTAATAGGAAAGTCCTATATCCTAAAATTAATTCATCAAGTTGATGATAAAATCCATGGACGTTCCAGTGGGCATTACGCACTTGTTACACAACAACCCCTTAGAGGGAGGGCCAAACAAGGGGGACAAAGAGTAGGAGAAATGGAAGTTTGGGCTCTAGAGGGATTTGGTGTTGCTCATATTTTACAAGAGATGCTTACTTATAAATCTGATCATATTAGAGCTCGTCAAGAAGTACTTGGTGCTACGATTATTGGATCAACAGTACCTAATCCAGAGGGTGCTCCAGAATCTTTTCGATTGCTCGTTCGAGAACTACGATCTTTGGCCCTGGAACTGAATCATTTCCTTGTATCTGAAAAGAACTTCCAGATGAATAGGAAGGAAGCTTGATCTCAATGAATCAGAATTTCTATTCTATGATCGACCAGTATAAACATCAACAACTTCGAATTGGACCAGTTTCCCCTCAACAAATCAGGGCTTGGGCAAAAAAAATTCTACCCAATGGAGAGATAGTTGGAGAGGTGACAAAACCCTATACTTTTCATTATAAAACTAATAAACCGGAGAAAGATGGATTGTTTTGTGAAAGAATTTCTGGACCCATAAAAAGTGGGATTTGTGCTTGTGGAAATTACCGAGGGATTGGGGCTGAAAAAGAAGACCCGAAATATTGTGAAGAATGCGGGGTGGAATTTGTTGATTCTCGGATACGAAGGTACCAAATGGGATACATCAAACTGACATGTCCAGTGACTCATGTGTGGTATTTGAAACGTCTTCCTAGTTATATTGCGAATCTTTTAGATAAGCCCCTTAGGGAATTAGAGGGCCTAGTATATTGCGATGTGTGATTTGATCGAAATTTTCATTTGACAGATTTGGACTGAGAAACTGTCATCCCATTTAATCTGATTGGGATGCCCCCGGCTCTGACATGTATCTTGGGAGGAGGAACATGAAGCTCAGAATTATGGGTGCATTCAAGACTTAAAAATGGAAGAAAAGGGGAATTGATCCATGGTCGATTCCGTAACAGATAATATAGGAATAGTTAGTTATACCTCGTGAAAAAAAGACTTTTTGTGGAATTAGACATTCCATTTCTTTGAGAAAGAAAATCTCAAGCGCAAGTGAATATGGCATGGTTACGGGAGCTTATCTATCGCATATATGCTTCAAGGGATATCATGGCACATAACCATCGAGGTGAGTAGAGACCTAAAAAAGATCGAATGGAACAATACAATATATAGACAAATAAATCCTTTACGAGTCCCACAATATTCCTTTCAGGGGATTCATCATTTGAGGGGAAGTAGACTACTCAATAACTTCACATTTCCTTTTTTTCGTAAACAACATAAAAGAAAGGAAAAAGGGTTAGAGTGAAAATAACAAAAAAAAAGATAAGAATGAATCAATGAAAGGCTGGTCCTTACTGGGAACTTGAGTAAAGAGTAGCTTTTTGTAGGGTTTTCTCGAACAAAGTTTAAAAAGAAGAAGAACCCCTTTCTTTATTTGGTGTAACTACTTGAGCCGGATGAGAGGAAACCTTCACGTCCGATTGTGAGGGGGGGAATCCAATACTATAGGAACCTATCTCAATTTTTCTTTTGCTAGGTCCATAGCTAAAAAACCTACTTTCTTACGATTACGAGGTTCATTCGAATATGAAATCCAATCCTGGAAATACAGCATCCCACTCTTTTTTACTACTCAAGGTTTTGAGAAATTTCGAAACCGAGAAATCTCTACGGGGGCAGGTGCTATCAGAGAACAATTAGCCGATTCGGATTTGCGAATTATTACAGAGAATT